TTGGAATGCGCCAAATTCTACTTGAGCATCCAAATCTGGGTCAATACCAGCAAAAACATCTCTGAATAAGGTTCGAGCACCATGCCAAATGTGTCCGAAGAAAAAGAGCAAAGCAAACGAAGCATGTCCAAAAGTAAACCAACCCCTCGGACTGCTACGAAAAACACCATCAGATTTCAAAGTAGCACGATCTAATTCAAAAATTTCACCCAATTGAGCACGTCTAGCATATTTTTTAACAGTAGCAGGATCACTATAACTAACTCCGTTAAGTTCGCCGCCGTAGAACTCAACAGTTACACCTACTTGTTCAACACTATACTTTGATTCTGCCCTTCTAAAAGGAACATCAGCTCTAACAATTCCGTCTCCATCTACCAAAACAACTGGAAATGTTTCGAAAAAGGTAGGCATACGACGTACAAAAAGTTCACGCCCTTCTTTATCTCTAAAGATGGGGTGTCCTAACCATCCAACAGCTATCCCATCCCCGTTGTCCATTGAGCCCGCTCTGAATAACCCCCCTTTTGCCGGATTATTCCCAATGTAATCATAAAAAGCAAGTTTTTCCGGAATTTTAGACCAAGCTTCTGAGAAACTTTGATTTTCAGCGAGTCCAGCACTAACTCTTCTATATATTTCTTGCTGGAAGTATCCCTGATCCCATTGATACCGAGTGGGACCAAATAATTCGATGGGGGTAGTTGCTGAACCATACCACATAGTTCCAGCAACTACAAAAGCAGCAAAAAAGACAGCAGCGATACTACTGGAAAGGACGGTTTCAATATTGCCCATACGTAATCCTTTGTATAGACGTTGAGGCGGACGAACACTAAGATGAAATAGGCCCGCTAATATGCCCAATGTACCCGCTGCAATATGATGAGAGGCTATTCCGCCCGAAACAAACGGATCAAAACCTTCCACACCCCACGCTGGATTTACAGATTGTACTTTTCCAGTTAGTCCATAAGGATCGGACACCCATATTCCAGGGCCATACAAACCTGTTACATGAAATGCGCCAAAACCAAAACAAGCCACCCCTGAAAGAAATAAATGAATTCCAAAAATCTTGGGCAAATCCAAAGACGGTTTTCCTGTACGTTCATCAGTAAATATTGCTAGATCCCAATACACCCAATGCCAAATAGCTGCTAAGAAGCACAAGCCAGAAAACACAATATGCGCTCCGGCCACACCTTCATAACTCCAAATGCCTGAATTCGTTACAGCCCCCCCTGTGATACTCCAACCACCCCACGAATTAGTTATTCCTAAACGAGTCATGAAGGGTATAACGAACATACCTTGTCTCCACATTGGATCAAGAACGGGATCAGAAGGATCAAAAACGGCTAATTCATATAGAGCCATTGAACCGGCCCAACCAGCAACCAGAGCTGTATGCATTATATGGACAGCAATCAACCGACCGGGATCATTCAATACAACGGTATGAACACGATACCAAGGCAAACCCATGGAAATACCCCTTTTTATCAAAGAAAGATAAAGACTATGTAACTTTATTGCATTTTAAAAACGATACTATGGACCTCCCCCCTTCAGTGGATTCTCTCCGAGCAGGAGATAATATTTGTTCTCTTCTGCTGGCAATAATAAAACAATTCTGTTCGTAGGAACAAAGAGAAGCAGATCTATTCTATACCCGATAAGCCCCAATACGCAATGGTGGGTTGAGCCCATTTTCTATGAGTGAATCCATCCATACTTAGTCATCATTCGAAAGACCTATTTTTATTAGTTACTTTATTAATCCTGTCTTCCTTTCTGACCATGGCTAAAATGAATAACGGCCAATTTTTATGAAGACAATTAAACCCATTATTACGTTTCCACATCAAAGTGAAATATAGTACTTCATTTTTTGTTAATGCCTATTGGTGTTCCAAAAGTACCTTTTCGAAGTCCTGGAGAGGAAGATGCATCTTGGGTTGACGTATAGTGCGGCTTGTCAGATATATTGGGTCATATGGGATTTCCCCGTTCTCTCCCTCGATCGAGATATCCCTTGTTTCACCCAATCAATTTATTAAAAATTTGGCGCGTGAGGTGCAATTAGATCCGTTTTGGGGGGATCCAGATTAATATTACCATCTCAATAAAACTTATTTATGGTTGGCTTGGTTGGACCAAGAAAATGAAGTATCCAGGCTCCGTTTAGAAAAAACCCAATTAGTAATAGATCGGCGATTACTACTTGTATCATAAACGATTTTATTATTAAATTAGAAAGAGGGGTGATCTCAAAGTGTTAATTAATCGAATAGAATAATATGCTGAATACCTCAACTATTTGACGGAAGAAAGGCATCAAATGAATTCAAAAAATAAGTGGTATTGGGAGCATTTATCCTATATGTGCAAATAGAAATCGGGGAAATCTTTACCTGGAGTAGAGCATAAACCTAAAAAAATGGAAGGGGCCCCTTCAGGAACAAGAAAATTACATCGTAATTTGGCGATGAAACAATATATCAATGAGAAGTTTATTTGATAAGTGTAGTGAATTTCGTATTATAGGTTATAGGAAAACGAGCAAAAACTTATCTTTTTTTTTTTGAAGAAAAAGGGTTCCTTTGTTAAAAGTTAGATAGAACCTACTCTAAGCCAAAATAAAGGGGCTGGAATCTTATACATTGATCTTTTTTCCGCGATTTTTTGAACCGTATGCCTCAAAAGGTGCATGTACGGTTCCTAAGGGATAGTTTTTTATCCTAATCAACCGACTTTATCGAGAAAGATTGCTTTTTTTAGGCCAAGAGGTTGATAGTGAGATCTCAAATCAACTTATTGGCCTTATGGTATATCTCAGTATAGAGGATGATACCAAAGATCTCTATTTGTTTATAAATTCTCCCGGAGGATGGGTAATACCCGGAGTAGCTATTTACGATACTATGCAATTTGTAAGACCAGATGTACATACAATATGCATGGGATTGGCCGCTTCAATGGGATCCTTTATCCTGGTCGGAGGAGAAATTACCAAACGTCTAGCATTCCCTCACGCTTGGCGCCATTGCGTTTTTTATTTGAAAGAAAAAAAGACTATGCCTTAGCAGGAATATTAAGTAATAATAGCATGGCACTTCGAATTTGATATGATAAAACTCTCTTTTTTTTTTTACATTAAATTATGTATCGAAAGAGTAGTATGAGATAATAAGATATTCCGATTTTATCTTGGGGTAGTCCATTTAAGCGGCACAAACTTTTTTTTTGTTTTCACACCGGAAGCGTTTTAACAATATTTATTTTTTATAGAAAAGATTCATTTTTTGCCTTAGCTCAAAAAAACTTTGGGATTGCTGAATCACAGACGAAATCAATATATAAAGCAACGGAACCATCATAGTATTTTTTAACTCCCCCGAAAGGAAGGGTGGTAATTGGATCATTTACCGATCTGCGTCTGATAGATCCTAGATTTTCTCTTTATTGGCTGTAAGGTAAAAGTAAATTCCATTAGAGAGCCGTATGCACTGCACAAAAAATGCCCGTACGGTTCTTCAATTCTTTTTTTTTTTTTGTTTGCACCTCATCATCCTGCAAGATAGAGAAACCATTTATTTATCATCAGGGTAATGATTCACCAACCCGCAGCCTCTTTTTATGAGGCACAAACGGGAGAATTTATCTTGGAAGCGGAAGAACTACTGAAACTGCGCGAAACCATCACAAGGGTTTATGTACAAAGAACGGGCAAACCCTTATGGGTTGTATCCGAAGATCTGGAAAGAGATGTTTTTATGTCAGCAACAGAAGCCCAAGCTCATGGAATTGTTGATCTTGTAGCGGTTGAATGAAGGATTTCGCTGAAATTGTTGTGTTGAGATTTTCTTTATATTCTTACCGGGTTTAATATTCTATTAAATATAAATAGATTAAAAAAAAAAAGCGATTCATAATCATCCGGTTAGGATCGATCTCAACCAGCCTATTATGTATACGATACAGCATGCCAACCATTAAGCAACTTATTAGAAATACACGACAGCCAATAAGAAATGTCACGAAATCCCCCGCTCTTCGGGGATGTCCTCAGCGCCGAGGAACATGTACTAGGGTGTATGTGCGACACGTTTAGATCATGAGCTAGGGCTGCGACACAAAAAAAAGACAAACTGTATGTTTCCAGTATCAATGATCAATCAATACCAGTGAATAGGATATAAATAGAATATGAATAGGATAGGATACAATGGAAGAATTCCACTCACTATCTACAAATCAAAAAGATCCATTATCTCCCTGTGTATTCCATTTATGGTTTCCATTGGTGCAAATCCAATCACCTGAATTTAAGATGAGAAGCAATTCCCCTTTGGTAAGAAATGGTTATCCATTAAGCGGGGGAAATATATAAGCAGAAAAATTATGTTCCCACTCTTGCAAAAACGGACTAACAGGGTCAGCTACCTAGCTAACTTTCATAATTAAATACCGTTACTGTATGGGTTAGATCTCATTGTGAAAGACCTATTACTAAATAATATAATTCATGGGTAGAGCCAAAGGATGTGAACTGTACAAGTTACCAATAATATTGATTAAATGAAGGAAGGGGTTCCGGTGTATAGAAAGGACCTCACCGTTTAAGAAGTAACCATAGAAACGATGGAACCACTATTTCTTTATCCATATCCATTTTAATTTTAGTTTTATATTTACTATGTTTTTGTGCGGTGAAATGAAAAAATATATATATAGTGGTCGGGGAGGTTATAGTAGCCAAAGCCATTGGAATTTTTATTTTATACATTGGAAGAATCTGTTTTGTTATTAAGCGACCAGTAAAGAGGAAAATAATAACTAAAAGAACGGAAATCAATTAGTTATTCATCAAAGTTTCATTTATTCAATGACCAGAATTAGACGAGGATATGTAGCTCGTAAACGTCGAACAAAAATCCGTTTATTTGCATCAAGCTTTGGGGGGGCTCATTCAAGACTTACTCGAACTATTACTCAACAGAAAATAAGAGCTTTGGTTTCTGCTCATCGGGATAGAGATAGGCAAAAGAGGGATTTTCGTCGTTTGTGGATCACTCGGATAAATGCAGTAATTCGCGAAAATAAAGTATCCTATAGTTATAGTAAATTTATAAATGATCTGTACAAGAGTAAATTGCTTCTTAATCGTAAAATACTTGCACAAATAGCTATATTAAATAGGAATTGTCTTTATATGATTTCTAATGAGATCATAGAGGAAAAGGATTGTAAGGAATTTACCGAAAAACTTAAATGACATTCCCCGGAGAATGAACTCCGGGAAGATATAGTCTAAATTAGTATAAGAAAAAATTGATAAGATGATAAAGTCGTCAAAATGAGTTAACGCGCTCAAACAAAAAAACTTTTATTCTTCCCCGATTCTTTGATTCTTTTTTTTTTTTACAACACGAAAATTAAATTTAGATTTTATTATTTTTTCGAACAAAATATCCATCTGGGTTTGAGTTCATAGCATATTGGAATTTTGATTTGATTGAAGAGTAAGCCTATTTATTTCTGGTTCTAAAACCAGTAGTTCTAGCGGTCGACTCGGTTCTTTCAAACTGTTTCTCGTTATTAAGAAAAGGTAACAAAGATAAAATGCGCGCTTGTTTTATAGCAATAGTAATTAATCGTTGTTGTTTCAAGGTCAATCTATTCACGCGTCTAGATAAAATTTTTCCTTGTTCACTAATAAACCGACTAATTAAACTCATATTTCTATAATCAATTCGATCCCCCGATTGGATCGGGGGCAAACGCCTACGAGAAGATCGTTTGGATTTAAGAAAGGGTCGCTTGGATTTATCCATGGTTTGTTTGTTCCTTATCCCTGAAAATCCTATTTCTGAGTTCTAATTCTTTTTTTTTTTAGATCCAACTGAAATAGAAATTAGGATTTACTTTAGTTATATTAAAATATATATTATATATATAATATGTCATTTTTAATGTTCCTTGGAAGAGTGACAAACAGACCTGCATTCGATCTATTTCTTTATCTCCCCATGAACCGTATGTTTGTAACAATAGGGACAGAATTTTTTCAATTCCAATCGACTCGGCGTATTGTGTCGATTCTTTTGGGAAATATATCTGGAAATGCCCGTTGATTCTTTATTAACCCCGTTTCGGACACAACTGGTACATTCCAAAATAACCGTTACTCGGACATCTTTACTCTTGGCCATGAACCCCCTTTGGTTTTTGATTCGCTCAACTCTTCCATTTTTTCAATCTGAAGCGAATAAGAAAGGAACAAAGAAAAAATAGAAGTTGCTAACTCTAAATCTAATTATGAAAGATTTCGTTACAATCACTAGAGTAATAGTCAAAAAATAGTAAATAATAAGGAATACAATTATTTCAAACTATATTTCTAATTGCAGTACAGTATCTTATTTAACTATTTTTTATGATACTGTTGCCCTAGGAGCACATTTCCATCCCCGTTGTCATTCTATTATAATATAAATTTAAGCCGGGATTTTCGCTGAGATTGAATAGACTTTAGTCTTTTTCAAAAAAAAAAAATAGCAATTAAACAGCTATTTGATTTGATTGTATCTCTAATCCCCTTCCCGTATCAATAACTAAAAAGAAAAAAAGGGGAATGTCAACGCATCGGGGAATAAACGATTGATCTCTATTAATAAACCTGCTAAAGATCCGAACCATAGAGTACTTAGTACTGGTGCCACGGAAAGATATGTTTTTAGATCTCGCATTGAAAATCCTCCTTCTTTTTGTTTTTAACGTCTCATATGGGTATAGATAAGTCTTTTATTATTTTATTATATGTTATACAATATGTTATATGACATGAGTCCCCCCAAAAAAGAAGAAATGACAATCAAAATTGTGTATATCAATGGAAGAAATAACACTATGGAAAAGAAGACAGGGATTCTCTACAATGAAACTGTAGACCAATTGAAAGGGATGTAGCGCAGCTTGGTAGCGCGTTTGTTTTGGGTACAAAATGTCACGGGTTCAAATCCTGTCATCCCTACCTATTCTATTACTTTAGTTCTCCTATGAGCAATAAGGAGGAATAAATTGAGATCAATTAAATTGGACATACATGATATTTCTTTCATTTTTAGTTTAGAAACGCTATATTATATATATACATGCAAGGTGTATTGGGGTTCAAAAAAATTCTGATAAGAAAGCGCTCTTAGTTCAGTTCGGTAGAACGTGGGTCTCCAAAACCCGATGTCGTAGGTTCAAATCCTACAGAGCGTGCGTGATTCCGTTCTTGTTAGGTCAAATTCCACTGAAATAAGGTCGCTAACTTCAACAGCAATCAGAATTTGACCTCCTGTGGATTAAGGAGGAGGTCACTAAAAACAAATGATTAATTTAATTAATCAAAGGTCCGACTGATCACCGCGCCTGTATTGTAAATATGCAGTTACGAATAATCCAGCCAAAGTAATCGGAATTAAACCTAATACGATTCCAAATAGA